ATGACTGCTATCTTAGAAGGACGCGAAAACGGCAGCCTATGGGCTCGCTTTTGCGAATGGGTTACTAGCACTGAAAACCGTTTATACATCGGTTGGTTTGGTGTTCTAATGATCCCTACTTTATTAACAGCTACATCTGTGTTCATCATCGCGTTTATCGCAGCACCTCCAGTAGACATCGATGGTATCCGTGAGCCAGTATCTGGTTCACTTCTTTACGGTAACAACATCATTTCTGGTGCTGTTGTTCCAACATCTAACGCAATTGGTTTGCATTTCTACCCAATCTGGGAAGCTGCTTCTCTTGATGAGTGGTTATACAACGGTGGTCCTTACCAACTTGTTGTTTGCCATTTCTTCCTAGGCATCTGTTCTTACATGGGTCGTGAGTGGGAACTTTCTTTCCGTTTAGGGATGCGTCCATGGATCGCTGTAGCTTACTCTGCACCAGTTGCAGCTGCAACTGCAGTATTCATCATCTACCCAATCGGTCAAGGATCTTTCTCTGATGGTATGCCTCTGGGTATTTCAGGTACATTCAACTTCATGATTGTATTCCAAGCAGAGCATAACATCCTAATGCACCCATTCCACATGCTTGGTGTTGCTGGTGTATTTGGTGGTTCTCTTTTCTCAGCAATGCACGGATCTCTAGTAACTTCATCTTTAATCCGTGAAACTACTGAAAACGAATCAGCTAACGCTGGTTACAAATTCGGTCAAGAAGAAGAAACTTACAACATCGTAGCTGCTCATGGTTACTTTGGTCGTTTAATCTTCCAATACGCTTCTTTCAACAACTCTCGTTCTCTTCACTTCTTCCTAGCTGCATGGCCTGTAGTTGGTATCTGGTTCACTGCTCTTGGTATTTCTACTATGGCATTCAACTTGAACGGATTCAACTTCAACCAATCAGTTGTAGATTCTCAAGGTCGTGTTATCAACACTTGGGGAGATATCATCAACCGCGCTAACTTAGGTATGGAAGTAATGCACGAGCGTAACGCTCACAACTTCCCGCTAGATCTAGCTTCAGTTGAAGCTCCATCTATCAACGGTTAATAGCTTTTCAAGCTAATAGCTCTGAGAGTGACGTCCACACTTCTCCGCTACTCAATGAGACTCATTCATAATGAGTCTCATTGAGTAGCGGAGAAAATCAAAAAAGCAAAAACATAGAGTTATGAAACCAGAAACTCCGTCAAATGGCATATTAACTTTAGCAAAAATGGCCGCGGGCACCGTAGCAGCATTGCAACTTATAGAAAAAGGGTTTAAGGCTACTACGGACCATATCACTGCTTCAACAATTAGATCCGCAGAGATACGAGGAACAATGAATGATTTAAACAGTAATAAGTTAAGCTGTACACAGGCTGCGTGCCACTTAAGCCATGAGCTCGACTGCTCGGATTCTACTGTAACGAATTTGATTGGGACTACTGGGCGTAAACACTCGTCGTCGGGCATACCGTACGGTCGTAAAGGAGTGTCATGGAAGAGCAAAAAAAGTTGGGGGATACCAGGAATAAAACCACGTGAGTGTAGTGCGCATTGGGAAACTCCAGGGGAAGACGGTCAAATGGTGATGTTGCCGCCCTCCGATTCGAGGCCAGGCAGTCCTGACTCCTCTCCTGAACGAAGCCGACCGCTTCCAAGACGAAAAAAAACTCAATTAACAGCAAAAAAATATTCTGGTCCTAGTCTTCGTGGTGGTTATAGAAAAGGCGAAGATGAAAATAACGAAATTGATAAAATGAATGGCGTTGTTGATAGCACAACTGCAGAAAATTTTGCAGATGAATTTTCGCGTCAATTTGAGGAAAACTCAGAACTTGAGAATGAATTGGGAGAAGACGGACAACAGCAAGAATTGGATGATTGGTATATGAATAATGCCTCTCCTTATTGGAAACACACAAAAAGCGATACTTATCACGATGCTTACCAAATTGTTAATCCAAATCAATTTATTTGGCGAGAAAATGTCAAGTTAACTCCTCCTATATTTTTTTTTGGAATTATTGCTATTGTTTTTGCCGGGGCTGTCGGTTTTTTTTTTTTAAAAAAAAAATCGAGCGCTTCTGAAAAAATAGGTGAGTTGGAAGACAACATTGAAGTGGTTTCCAAAACAAAGCCTCCTCATTTGTTTTCAACTAAACAAGTTGATTTTATGCGCATGCTCCCTTTTTTCCAGACTTACTATTTACGTCAAACGATGACAGTCGCTTTTACAGTTGTAGCCTATAAAAATGAGACATTCACTTGGGAACAAGCTAGTTTTTTTTTAAGTAAAGAGTGTGGTTTTTCTGAGGAAGAAATCAACAAGATTTTACCCTTGCGTGAAGAGTATTAATCTTTATTCAAATTTTATAGAGGTCAAAAAAGAGGTAAAAAAATATGTCTCCGGAATAAAGGGTGTTTTGACACTTGTGTCAAGAAGCCGCCCCTGTGGTTTATCCTGTGCCGAGAACCTTGTTCTTTACCTTTACCTTGTTTTTGACCTCTTCCATTTCTATCTTTTTGAAAGGACTTGAGACTCGAACTCAAAGGACCCCCCCTTTTTTTATGTTTTTATGACGCCTGCCAGGAAGTCATCATTATATAAAATTTTTTTATGAATGAAAACACTATTATTTGACCACAGCGTAGTGGCGATTTGCAAGTTTCTCCTGAATCGGAAAATATTTTTTTTTGTGAAAGCCGCGTTTCTTTAATTGATTATTTGTCGAATTTGACACCTAAAGAAGAATCCTGGTGGAGTTCAATTTTCCGAGTAGTTAAATTAAAATATATGTGACAACTGAGAAGAAAACGCCTCTCAGAAATCAGGCTCCAGTAATAGTCTTTTTTATTCGCTTGTCAATTGACAAGCGAATAAAAAAAACTAGGAAGGAAGCTCAAATCAGCTTTAAAGCAAAAAAGGATGGTATTGTGATTCTCGAGATCGACAACAAGGATCACTTTGAGTGTCTCTTAACGGCGTAAAAGATTGGTCTTATTGCTAATCCTTTGATAGTTTCTTCAAAAAAGAATGGGCATTTCATAACCCATTATGAGAAGCTTCCGCAAAGTCTTTATTCCATTCGAAAACTTCAAAACACGATCTTGATTTCAGGTTGAATTCCCATAATACCCTTTTTAGCGGAGAATTCTGAAAGGATAACCTTGCTGGGTACGACAATTTATCACACTCTTTTTGAGTCTGATTTAATAAACTTCGATACAAATATATTTGTCTGGTAATGTTTATTAGCATATTAATTAATATGTTTTCACTTTAAATTGTCACAAAGGAAATATTCGTGTAATTTCGATAATCACACAAGTCACCTCGGTCTTTCTTAGCCTATTATGATGCTAAAGTGTGTGACTCATAATTTCACAAGAAAGATTTTCAAATGGACACGCTAGTCACTTAATACACATGACTTTGTTTCTAAAATATAAAGTTCAGTTTCCTCATCCGGACTGCTTTTCCTGAAGGAAGTAGGAAGTCTCATCTTGAGATGTTTCATTTTGAGTATAGGATAACTCACACTTAGACTCTTTAAACTGTTAGCCCTGGTTCTCGTGGTAACTAGTATTGCCTTGCGCACTTAAAACTCTGCTGTTGTACCCCTTGCGCTTCTCATGCTCAGCCTTTGCAGGATTAGCATCTCGTAAATGCTTTCTCTTGGTCTGGTGCTTATCTAAAGCTTCCCTGTCAGCGTACTCCGTGTTCACCCACCATATCTTTCGCTCTGCCCAGAATATATTTGTAGTAAGGAAAGGTTCTCCAGGATTTTTTTGTACTAGCTCAACACAGTTGTGGGGAACAGAACTGTCATTATCTTTCCTACCAACTAGGTTTGTTAAAAACATGGGTCTGTTCATATAAGATTTGAGCTGCCCGCATGGGCCTCTCTGAGTAAACTTGCCGTACTCAACTGTTTGAACATCAAATTCGTTTGCTAAGGTTTGTTTGATGACCGTTGCTAACGCAGGATTGGAGAATTTTCTTTTCGTGTAATCCTTTATGAGATTCCTGACTTGGTCATCACCTGTCTTATCAACATAATTTTCGGCTATAACCCTAAACTCATTACTAGGCGGTGCTCAAACATTGTGTTCAGTAGACAAATAGAAATTTTCTGACAAAAGAGAAGGTAAGCCTCATATTGTTGCGTTATCCTCAATCAGCTTTCTCTGTCTATATTTCAAAGCGCGAAGATGATTATCTAGCTTACTCCTTGGTATGTGGTATGTACATTATCCAATTAAATATATCTGAAATATAAGGAGAGAGAAGCTGGTTAACGCCAGGTATGTGAAGTTTTTGGGGTAAAGTTGAATCATCTGGGTACTGTACTTCAATGATTTTATCTTTGAGTGCCGTGTCAGCCTTTAGCTCAGGGATAAGCCACGGTGGGAGGTTACTTATTGATAGTACTTGACAGTTCAGATTGATGACTCCAAATTGCTTTTCGTATTTTGTTTCCTGACAAATGGAATCAGGACCCAGCAAAGGTTTCAACACTGCAAGCTGTTGCATGGATAAATCTCTAATGTGGGAAACTATTAAGAGTCGACATTTATCAAGTTGGCCCGCTGAAAATTGATTATGTTGACGTGAGAACTCCTGAACAGTGTCTAGAGGAAGAAGATGCTTAGCAATATTCGCCTACAAGCTCTTTGCACACGCACCATAACTTCCGAAGGGGGTATCCCACACACCCAAACCCCTGATTGAAAGAGTCGTCCTTGATCCTTACATCTTAGTACTGTTCGGAGGAACCCCCTAAAAACCGTTGAAATGTCATTCGAATTGTAGCAGAGGTTCTTAATAAACCTCCGAGAACTTTGATCCAAAGAAATGCAGTTTACATCATCAACCAGCTTTAATGTACTAAGTGACTAGCGTGTCCATTTGAAAATCTTTCTTGAGTAGGCTATTCGTATTTTGAATTCATAATCCTCGTTTCAGTTCAGTTCGGTTCGGTTCGGTTTCCTCTGTGACAAAAAGACATAATATAGTGACTAGAACGAGACCTAACAGAATCCCGGATAAAAGTGGTTGAACCGTATAATTTGTATTTAATCTAGTTTAGTTTTAAATAAATTGGTGAATTTCTTTAACTGGTAACAACAAAAAAGAAAACCCAAAGAGCCTTTGGCGTTGTTTCCCGGTAAAGAAATATCCTCAGTACTTGTTTTGCATCCGGCTTCTTAATTTATAAAGATTTTTTTTTGCTAAACGCTACTCTTTAGTATACATGAAATTGTGCACTTATGAGAATTATGAGAATATTTTTGAAGATACTTTAGTTTTAAAATATTTACTTTCACAGTGTGTAGAAAAACAAGCTCTGCTTTTATTGCGAATAAAATCACTACTAAATGATTACTCTTTAAAAGCATAATGAAAATGAAACTAAATTTGCCTTAGAAGACTTTAACGCCACTTAATCAAAAAACAAAACATTATATAATGTTTTGCTCTTTATCAGGATTGCTTTAGTATTCTTGTAAATGGCCAATACGTCAATTATTTATGTTTCTATGATTCTATTAATACTAAGACACTATACCGTAATTGACACTTTGCTTACTATGGTATACTATCTCATAAAAATAGAAAAATAAAAAAATCGATATATCTTGTTCATATAAAAGATATTCATTTCATTTTGCATTTTGTTTTACTCTTCAACCAAATTTAACGCAAACTTTTTAGTCAATTTTTTATTTTTTTATAACAAAGTAGCTGTGTACTTGCTTTGCTCCCGTCAGCATCTCAACTTACCACCTTGCCCTTACTTATACACAAATAAAGTGAACCACCACCTACCTTGGAGGGGCGGGTAAGGGTAAGAAATCACTTGTGTTACGCACAAGTGAAAAAAAGGGTGGAAAGTGCTGTCAGCAAGTGATCCCGTTTTGGCGTTGGCTTGCTGCAAAGGCTTTCCTCAGAATGGCAAGCTAAAAACTCTATACCTTGCTTTGAAGGTTGATACCTTGCTTTGCAAAAGCTTCTTATACTTTGTAAAGTGTACATAATAAATAATAAAGATAAAATGTATAACAAAGTATTTTATTTTATAACAAGCTAGCACAAGTGTAACCTGTGCATCTGTTTGCCTTTACTTTGCAAAGACTAAAACATTTATATAATGACAAATATTATATTTTTATGACTACTTCTTATCAGATAGAAAGCACGGCTTTAAGCCGTCGTTATATTATTACAGGGTCCCACCGATTTAGTAATTATTGGTGGGCATTCGCTATTTCAGCCGGAGGTGTAGGTTTTTTGATGACAGGCTTCGCCAGTTTTTTGCAGCGAGGCTTATTTATATTTAACAAATCAGAAAATATATCTTTTTTTCCACAAGGAATAGTCATGTGTTTTTATGGTAGCTTAGGATTACTTTTTGGTGTGTATTTATGGTGTACAGTGATTTGGGGTGTTGGAAACGGTTTTAACGAATTTAACAAAAGAGAAGGATTTGTAAGAATTTTTAGATGGGGTTTACCGGGTCAAAATCGACGAATTGATCTGGTTTATAAAATAGGAGATGTTGAAGGTATACGAGTTGAATTAAAAGAAGGAGTTAACCCGAAACGTACCATTTCTATTAAAGTAAAAGGAAAAGGATATATACCTCTCACTAGAATAGGACAACCTATTGGATTAGAAGACATAGAGACAGAAGCCTCAGAGTTAGCCCAATTCTTAAAAGTTTCTTTAGAAACTTCTTATGAGCTTCCCTAACAACTTTTTTTAGATGAACTCCCCCATACCTCCTTTTTACCTGTTTCACCTCTGCTCAGCTCCCCATCCCCTACGGGATACCCCGCCCTGACCGCCATGCCCACTACCTCAACCCTTCTGATACCTCCGATTATGGACGGTGCAGGGAGATGAAGCGGAGCAAAGATGAAAGGAGTAGCTTGAACCTGAACGGGAGGTCCCCCATACACTTAAAGGATTTTTTCTAAAGTGCAGCATCCCCCAAGGCACACTTTGTGCAGTCGCTTCTTTGGTAGCCCTTCCACTTTATTGGTGGTGGGGTGGGAAAAAACGGGGGACCAGAGGGAGGCACAACAGGCTGCTTTGCGCCAAGTTCCGGAAAATTTGTGATTACTCCTAATTTTCGATCAATGGAGATACAAAATCCAACAAATCTTGTGATCGAGGTAGGTCGAGTTGGGTGGGTGGCAAAAGTTGAGGGCTTTTTACAAGGACAATTATCTTTTGATAACAAAAACAAAGAATACTACCCTCTTGGTTTTAAAGGGAAACCTGATTTTATGTTTTATCTTTTAGAAAATTAACCTCATGAGTTTTATTTAAAAAAGCAGAGAAAATCTATAGAATAAAATTTAGTCAGTCATTAAAGGAGATAAGAAAGCCCTCCAACATAGATATTGGGCAATTAGAAACTGGTTGTGTTGAATCTTTAAAACAAAAAACACAATCAAACAAAAGGATTAGACGCGATCAATCCTGTCAAATAACAGCCTCAGACAAAATTCTCATGGTACCTTCGCCGGCCGAAGGGATTCTAACTATTAAATGTTTAGATGTGGCTTTTATCAACGACACAAGATCTATCAGGCAAGTAGGCCAACTTAAAAACGAGCCATCCCCTCAGGCTATTTCCTCAACTATGAAAACAAAACCTGCTAAGAAAAAGAAACTTGCTAAGGAACAGAAAGCTCCTGAAAAAAAGATATCCGGTAAAGCTTCTTCCTTTGATTCTGAGGAAATTGAGACAATTTCTGTAATCCGATTTGGAAGCCAATAGAAAATCCTTTTCCTAATAATCCCAATCAAGAATGGATTTTTCTAGGTATGTAGGAATTTACATGCCAAAGTTTGTATTAGATTATATAGATGAAGACAAGGGCTCAATTTTGACCTACTCATTTTCAGTTGGAAAGGTTGTGGCCCATACCCCAAAACTGTCCCCGAGATGAAAGATCGAACAAGGCGTCAGTTGCTTATTGATGATAATTTAAGCGATAGTTTTTTTGAAGATCATTAAGGTTGAAAACAACCGAGAGAAAGGCTGGCTTACGTTGCAAGAGAATAAAACTCACGACCCAGTCTTTCAAAAATTACAGTATCATATAGATAAAGTAAGTGAGGGGGGCTTAGTCCGATTATTTCCAGCAGACTCGGATGTGAGAATGATCTCTTCGACCAAAAAGCCTAACATTCTTTTTTTAAAGTTTGTGTGGTATTTCGCCATACATTATTTGAGTGCAGATTCAGAGGTTCAATACGGGCGTGAAGGTCAAGCTTTGCAGTTTAAAACACAAGGTATAACGCCTAATAATTTTTACCTTTGGATCAAACACTTTTTGATACCATGAATGGCAAATGTAGCGCCAACACAGCTAAAATGGTCTGACAGGGGCACGGAAGCAACACATTGCATTACACTACCGTCCTTTATAAAGCACTTTTTTGTGAATAATGGCAACCCAACATATCCAGAATCAATTTGGACGATGCATACCAGTCGACCGTACCCAAATTTTACGGACTTGCAATCCTTGTTTTAACTTGAAACGTTCATGGAGGATACACTAAAACCTACTTTAGAGCTCCTTTTTGAAGTAGTCGACGAAAACAAAATCCCCACTCAAAATCACCCCAATCGTGTTTCTCTTGACCAACTCATTGTACGAATGCTCGAAGGCGCAAAAAACAACGCGCGAATCATCAGAAATTATTATCCAAATTATTATCCCGAGATATATAACCAGTGGCTATGCGTATCGAAAACAAGATCATTACAGTGAATCTCAAATTTTTTTTATTCTTTTATAATATTGAAAAATACCTTCACAAAGGAGATCCACATTAAGTGTTGATTCTTCGTTTTGATTATAAGTATAAACCACGAGTAATTAGTCATGCCAAATAAAAATTGTATGCGCAACTAAGTGGTGGTATCGTTATGCTGTTACACACTCGTGACTTCACGTTTTGATACTCAAACTCCCGTCTCATTTCTCGCCCCCATCTGCTCGCACCTTATTACCCGTACTCCTATCCCCTTCTAACACTTTATTTGTGGGGGAAAGACACTTTTTGTAAAACTTGATTGAGTCTTACTTAAAGAATATACTATAAGATATTTGAATAACATTTCATATAATCGTTTTGTTTTTCCTTTCACTTTGCCCCACCACTCAATAAAGTGGTTCACTTTATTGAGTGGTGGGCTCTTTATAAAGTACAAAGTGCAGCTTGCCCTTACCCCTTTCTTACCCATACCCATACCCCCGAAAGGGGTAAGAAGGGGGTATGGGTATCCCAAAGGCACGGCTGCGTACTCTTACTCTTACTCGAGCTTCCCTCGAGTATGCGAAGCTCGAATATGCGAAGCTCGAGTAAGAGTAAGAAGTGCGCCCTGCCCGCCCTGCCCGCCCTGCCCGCCCTGCCCCTGCCCCTGCCCCTACGGGGATGGGGGAGGAGACTCATGTGATTCCCTACCTACCATATTACAGACGCTTGCGTAGCCGTTTTTGCTGGATTCTGGTTCGTAAAAAATCGTTTCTCGAGGGCGCAGACGTTTGCAAGCTACGCTTGCTCGGGAGCCGCGCTGTTTTATAACTGTGTCAAAGGTGTGCCATCTTGTAAAGTATTTAAGCTATTATGAAAACCTAGCCCCCTCTCTCCTGTCAGCGGTTGTATATATCATAATATGCTTTGGGAAAGACTTAGTAGAGGATTGAAAGGGTAAAGCAGGACGTGAAAGCAACGGTAAATTTTAGCCTACCATGACATCCATGTCATCTTGACACATGCCTGTCATTTAGTTAGGAATGGCCACTATAAGGTTAATATTTATCTATTATTTATAATATATAGGAGAAGTTTTTATGTCTGGTGCTACAGGAGAACGACCATTTTCGGATATCTTAACAAGTATACGTTATTGGGTTATACATAGTATTACTATTCCATCTTTATTTATTGCAGGTTGGCTTTTTGTAAGTACAGGGTTAGCTTACGACGTTTTTGGAAGTCCTCGCCCAAATGAATATTTTACTGAGGATCGACAAGAAGCGCCACTTATTACTGATCGTTTTAATGCATTAGAACAAGTTTATCAGTTATCCCAATAAATTGATTAAGATGATACGGCTTGAATAAAGCCAAGCTATCTTTGCTTGTTTCCCAAGACTCCGAAAGCTTTGCAAAAGGAACAAGCAAAACTTGTCCACTTTTTCCATACCCACTTTTAAGACTGTATTAAACTGTATGTCTACACGCAACGTCCCCACCACTCAATAAAGTGTTAAAAAAGGGTATAGGTCAGAGTGAGGTGTCTAGATTAGGACAGGCTACACTGATGGTGTGCCCAAAGGTAAAAGAAGACAAATTCTATTTGTCTCAAATAAAGAAAATCGCCTATTTTCAATGTTGGGATACATTTTGTGTATTTTTTATAAATAATACAAATGTGACTAAACAGCCAAAAATGTTTTTAAGCTGTAAGAACACTATTTGTATTTTATTTTAAAACATAAGGAAATCAGTTAAAAGTGTACTAATCACATTTAGTATGTAAGAAAGTTCTATAGTAAGAATTGACTATGACTACAAAAAAATCAAAAACGTATCCTATCTTTACTGTACGCTGGTTAGCGGTTCACGCACTAGCTGTGCCAACCGTTTTTTTCCTTGGTTCAATCACAGCAATGCAATTTATTCAACGTTAGACATATTTATAAATAGCCATTATGACTAAACCAAATCCAAATAAACAATCGGTTGAATTAAACCGCACTAGTCTTTATTGGGGTCTCCTTTTAATCTTTGTTTTAGCTGTGCTTTTTTCTAGCTATATTTTTAATTAATAATTGTATTCTGGCTTTTCATTTTTTCTTCTCCTTTCCCTTACTCTCACCACTTTATTTAGTCGTGAGGGTACGTGGTATAGGAGTATGGCCACTTAATCACTTACCGAACAAGCCCTTTGAATCAATTGCTTTGCTGGCTGAGCGCAGTTATGCGCACGCAAAGTCTGCAAGCTACGCTTGCTCTCACGCATCTCAAAAGTTGTTATGAGTCAGAAAAAAAACTACTTTGTGTATATAAAGTCGTAAAAGCGTTGTGTAAATGCATGAAAGCGTGGTCAAAAACACTACTTCCAAATAACATGTTCCTGTTGTGCACGTTTCAAGCGTACACAGTTTAAAGCTACATATTTGGAAACTGTGTATACAAAAGAGGTGATAATAGTCTCTGCGTATTGAGTGTAATCAAATAAAAAGTATTTGAGTATAATGAGTATTTTTTTTAACAAAATCAATGTCTAACACTGGAACAACTGGACGAATTCCTTTATGGCTTGTGGGCACAGTTGTAGGAACTGTTGCTCTTGCTTTAGTTGGTGTTTTTTTTTACGGATCTTATGTAGGATTAGGCTCATCGCTATAGCTCACCGGCCACTTTTTGAGTATAATGCAGATTGCACGTCAAAAAAGCCCGAACACAGAAATGTTGTGTCAAAGATGCAAAAAACTCAAAAAGTGGTATTCTTTTAAAAGAACACCTTGATCTCTTTCGATTTCACGCTTAACTTTCTTTTTGGGCCAAAGGTGAGCTCGTTGCCGAGTGAATGAGGGCTACACTTTATAAAATAAAGAGCCCACCATTAAATAAAGTGGACCACTTTAGTTGTGGTGGGTACTTTATAAAGAGCCTTTGCTACCAAGCTTTGCTTCAATTAACTGCTTTGCAGGTGAACCTGGTTTCAAAAAAATAAGACCTTAAAGGGTCAGGCTTTTACGAAGCCTTACTATTATAAATTTCGATGTTGACTTTTTATTATGGTTTTAGTAATCTATACTTATATAATAGAGAATGTGTCATATGCTGTACATTAACACTACTTTATCTTCAGTAGCTCAGTGGTAGAGCGGTCGACTGTTAATCGATTGGTCGTAGGTTCAAGTCCTACCTGGAGAGATTTTTGATTCACGTAAAATATTTATGTATTTCTCCTTATTGCACAAGGTATATCGAAAAGTTTTTTAAATTTTCTTTCATTTTGCGTTTTTGTTTGAACAATATTCAAGTAAAGCAAAAAACAAAAAGATGTCTCGTCAAACTTACTTCTCAGACACTTGTTTACTTGTGATTGAAATGTTTTGTGTAAATAACTATACAAGTCGAAAAGCAATAAATGGGAAGAAACACCAATTCGTGAAAGAAGCCCTGAAAATATGTGTGTACGCTTCATGTTTTGGAGGAGGTCAGCTGTGCTTGAAGGCATTATAAATGCTTTCAGGAAAGACGCAGGCTAGAAGCAAGAAGAATTTAAAAGCAGTGACTGTGACGAAGAGTGTTATTGTATTGCACAAAATATCATAAAGTGGATGCGTGACAGTCACATTGTTGCAGCTTTCTAAGCAAGATCTCAAAATGTAAAAGAATTATACATGGAAAAATACTTGCTGGGTGCAACAAGTCATATGTATAAAATGAATGAAAGTCACCTCAACAACAAGTTTGCTGATGACCTACAATCCTTTGAGTTTTCTCTTTTAGTACATGCTACCTTACAACTTTATACTAAACACCCAGAAATACAAGTGATTGGAAATTTCTACGATGGGAATGTGCTTCTTATACCAGAAAAGATACTTGATAAAGTTTTAAAAGATACTTGATAAAGTTTTAGATTACTTAAAAAAGAGGGTATCTAAATGTGGAGATACATTAGGCTTAAACTATCCCCAAGATATCGAAGTTAGGAAGATCTTCTAAGGAAAACTCTTGTGTCTTTACGACTAAGAGTTGGAAGGTTGCCAAGATTTAATCCTAACTATCAGTCAGAAGGAGTAAGTGGACACATTTTACGTACTTCCTCAATACATTTGATGTAAAGAGGGAGGATACCAGTATGTGTCCCAAAAAAATGAGAACTACCAAAGTCCTAACTCTCAAGTATACTAGTATAAAATAACGCCATAAATTAAAAAAATAACAATTAAAAAAATAACCGAAATTTTGAATAATATTCAAGAAGAAAGAACCCCCTCTACACATGATAAAGGAGTTTAGAAATACAGAATTGGCATTAAAGCCCGATCACAAAGTGAGCCTCGTCGATTAGCACTCAACATGGTTAGACTGTCTCATAAATAATAAAAAAGGAACTCTGTAAGCAAACGTCTTTCTTTTTAATACTTTAAGATGGAAGTAGAACACTGGATAAGTGATTATAAAGTAAGATACACGGCAAATGGCAAGGTTATTTTGACTGGCCTGACATATAAAGAGAATCTATCAAATGATCATAAAGGTACCAAAGTCCCCACGCAAATGGCAGGGAAGGAAAGAAAAGGTGATGAAGGTAATGGATTCTAGAAAAAGGTAAGAAGATTAGTCACATCCGGAGACACCTACAGTACTTCACGTATGATCTATACCTTTCATAGGAAAAAAAGAAAGATTAGTAGATTATAGTAGAAATAAGGAGATCATACTTAAAATAAATAGGTAACCTACACCACATCTGTACTTTATTTGTGTAGGTGTGTAGATTGGTGTAAGTTAAATCTAAAAGTTTACTCTGGGTTTTCAATAACATGTTTCTTAAAGATCTTCGAAAACTGAAAGTTGGTGTCACTCAAGATCATCTGAAGTTGGTTCAAACAGCTAACGGCTAACATCAAAGAATCCCTAAGACCTTTTCTTTCAGCAGGGTCAGGCTCGATGTCATAAGTATCAAATAAATAAGAAAAGTCAGAAAGTTGTGTCCTTAAAACAGAATTTGCTTGAGTATTGGTAAGAACTAAGTTTATTAAATCATACAAAGTCATGTCTTTCTTCATCTCAATTGATTCTTATGAAAAGCGGGGGTTGTTATCCTTGCTTCTTCTTTCACGAATAGAATTAGGTGTGTAGCCTTATTGTCTGTGACACCTAATTCCCAAGATGCTGCTTTGAGTACTTCGATAACATCAGTAACAGGTATAGTCGTAGAGTATTGTATAGTGGTAGGATATTTTTTTCCATCGGGTTGTACTCTCTTTTCACGGTCATCTGGGATTCATGTCAGGTTTAGAGTTCAAAGAACCCCAACCGTAGAGACATTGTTGTCTCAAGATAATTCGATGAAACTTGGTTTAAGTTGCCCCTCGCCTAGAAAAGCACAAATCTCTTTAGGATCAACAAAGCCTAATTCTTTCCTAAAACCATCGTCTTTCATTAATCAAGTTTGTACACGATGACCCACATAAATAGTGCTTTTGACTCCTCGAGGATTTTCTCTTTCAGCCATGTCTCCAACAACTGGTTTTGGTGCATAATAATAGTTGTCACTCCTCATAAGAAATTATCATAAGAAATTATTCTCTATTTTATTTATTTAGTTTCTCCGTATCCTAATAGGTTTATTCAATCCGTTAACCATTAAAACAACTCGTCTTAATTGAAAGTGACAAGATGAGTGGCTAGGATCTAAAAAAAGGATGTGTTAACTCCTATGTCTCCTAAAAGTCTTGTTCTTAGAAAGGAAAATCTCTCCCTACCCGTTGTCAGAGATAAAAGAGCTGACTCAAATTGTTCTCCAATGATTTCACTTTATTTAAGTGAATACCTTTTATTTAAGTGAATACCTTATCAGCCTCTTCTTTAAAATCACAAAACTCCGTGGTTTTGATTCTACCCCTAAAATGAAAACAGACTAAAGAATAAATAAATAAGAATACCGAACTAAACTTTGGTGATTTAAGTTAAAACATAAACAACTTACTGCGAAACACGACGGAAGTCGTAGTGTATAACAATGAAAGGATTCGAGTGAGAATCAACAGATTACAAGTCACCTTTACCAATAAAGTGTACGACGTTATAATTCAAATCCTAGAAGATTTGAATATTACTTTTTAAGACCTACTAGGCGTTTTAGGATATATAAACATCCTATTTGTAGGAATAGGAGAGAAGCTTCCATTGTTAGCAACTTCTGTAACCACCGCCTTCGAGGCTTTAGCCACTGAGATCACTTTGGTGGTTACAGGAATAGGAAGCTTAGAAGCCTCCATCTTATTGGACAGAGGGCTCTTAAAAAGTGAGGTTTCTCCCAAAAGAGAACTGGTGACAATGGAACATTTTACCTCAAGAAAGGAAATAACTGATCAACTTTCGGTTGTTATCAAGGAAGAGAGTGAGTTCTTAAAATTCCTCCTCAAAGACTTACAAGACAAAGTGAAAACAGGAAGGAAAGAAGTTAAAGAAGAGATCGTCAAGCTACAAAATACTCTGCCTGAAGAAGTGAGTCTTAAGATCGTAGGTGAATTTTACATCAAATGGGATTCGACTGTGACTTATTATCCCACTTTTACCTTTATCTTTAAAGAAGAGGCATTTTAGGGTTGTTTCTTTCTTATTATTGACTACAGATCTCTGAATTTGCGTGTTGATAGTGGTAATCTTGTTATTTACTGTTATGATATTTTGATTTGCTTTAGACAAATAAAGAGAAAAAAACTTGCCTTACATTTCTTATGTTTAACTCCAGGTTCGTGGTTCTGTTGTTGATCCTGTTACTAGTGTATATGATACTTCGATCGTAAACTCGATAAATAGCTCTGACGTCACGCCTCGTATTTTGTGTAGTATTTACTATATTGGTCGCTTGATTCGTGATTGGTCGCTTGATTCGTGATTTGAGTTACACTACGATTCAAAACATCCACCTTTACACTGAGATCTCTGACGAGATTTAGAATAAGACCTATTTGTATTTGGTAATTTAAGGGATCAGGTGATTATACCATTATTCACCATAAATGAATTGGAAAAAAAAGTGTTAGGAACACTTTTTGATTTAAACCAACCTACACCTTACACAAATAAAGTGCTGGTGGGCAAATTCGTGAAGGTAAATAACGTGAATTTCGAGTTAGGTTTCTTGTCTCTCATTTTCCTTTCTCCAATAAATTGAGTACCCACCTTCTACTGCACCTTTTCGTTAATAACACTTTGTTTTGTAACTACTAAGGGAAAACGCCACCAAAGGTGCATCAATAAGCTGAAGCTTTTGGCTTTGTAAATCTTAGCAAAGTTTAGGCTTCATCTCTTGCTGTGCAAGTGAAAACTTTGCCACGGAAACACAGAAGCTTAATTTTCAAGATAGTATTTCATGATTATTTTGCTATGACCAAAACTGTTTTAAACATCCTTTTTTTAGATCCTAGCCACTCATCTTGTCACCTTCAATTAAGACGTCAATAACTTTTAATAGAAATAGCCATTAAGGAGTAACATTTTTTGAGTACAAAGAAGTGTTGACAAAAAAGAAAACAAACTGTATACTAAGTATTAGTTTATTACTGGTGCCCTAGTTGAATTAGAACCACACCAATCCATCCCGAACTTGGTCGTGAAATGATTCAAAGGCGAAAATACTTTTAGGGTAGCCTTCTGGGAAAATAGTTTGGCGCCAGTAAAGATATACTTTTTTTGTTGATAGTTAACAAGTGTAGCCTGACCTTACACTTTGCCCTTACCGCCCAAAGAAACGGCTGCGTACTCGAGCTTCGCATACTCGAGTAAAAGTAAAAGTAAGAGTAAGAGGTGCGTACTATGCCATTAATTTCTTTACCTCGTGATCTCTTTTCTGTTGTGATTGTTTGTTTTAGCTAGTCATCTAGCCTTCGATGCATGTGCTCTGGAATGCACTCTAAATAGGTTTTCTCTAAAAACTCCATTGGCATGTCGTCAATAACTTCATATGGTGGGGGGAGGGAGGGAAAAGGGGCACATTTCAATCGAAAGAGTCACAACTCTTGTCATATCCGTGTCGGCAACAGTGCCATCTTCAAGGTCAATCAATTCTCTTTGTTTTAAAAAACCGAGATAGTAAAGTTGAGAAGAACAATCCTTTTTCCATGCATTCACCCTCATAACAACGCCATAGTCACCTTTCTTCCAACCAGCCCAGTCAACTCGCAACTTCACAAGGTCCCCAGGTTGAATTTCACTTTGAGTTGTATCAAAGTTTTTTCCTTGTGCCGGATCATAATCATAGTCCGGAAATATTAAAGCCATACCCATTTGTGTCATGCCGTTTTCGAAATGACGCTTGATCATTTCGAAAGCCGGCCTAGCTGAGGCGTCTAACTCATCAGACTGTTTGTTATTTAAAAATTCGAACTGTTTTTTTATCATATCTCTGCACTCCTTTTCCTCATCTTCGAGAGCTTTTATCTGGGCTTCATTAGAACAGCTTTGCTTCTCTTCATTATAAAAATCTTTTATCTTTTTTAATTTCTCATTTTGCATATTAAGATTCTCTAATTCGTCACTTTGCATATTACTCACCTCCTTTTCGTCACATTTGCTGTTTCCTTTATAAAGTGTACCTCCCTTCTTGTACGAGCATACCTCTGTTGTATATGCATAGAGTATTGAATTTCAATTGACTTGTTTTACTTATTTTTATAAAAAAACAAATCAACAGGTCCGAAATTATTGATCCCAGCCTGAGGTAATAAACCAAAAACTACAGCAGCCACACAGCTTTCAAGTCTGGATAAGTCGCTTTAAAAAAAACTCACCATGCGATGAGTTGATAATATGAGTTTAGAACTGTACAATTCGTTTTCATTCAGAAATGCATTGTACAGTTCTTGTGTTGAAAACTGTTGAAAACAGCTTTTTAAACATAAAATTTTTATACTCTAACAACTCATTTTTTTCCTGAATTCATTCTAAAATTTCTTCTTGAGAGCTAGCGATTTTCAGGCGTGTATTAAGAATTTCCGTTTGAGAATCAACTTTTTCCAATGAGGTATTAATTTTGTAAAAAAACGAAGGTTTAAAATCGAGAAGTTCTTTATCCACTTTGTTTTTATCTGAGTCATTTAAAGTATTGTTATATATATAAATCTTGTAAAAATCTTGACACCTATATTGTTTGATAATAAAGTTGACAAATTTGAAAGCACTTCGATCTGGTGCAGTTGGAAATGGGGGTGCAATGCTAACCAAAGGATGGAAGGTTAAAGAGCTTTCATCCTTTGACCTAAAATAAACAAATCCCCGCTGAAGCTTTAACCCGAGCACCTTTAACAATCCTTTTAACTCGTCCGCCAAATAATCTTGACTTTGTTTGACTGTGTAGCCTGGCGTATCGAAACGTATATCGTAGCCATAAACCTTAAAATACGGGCCATCCTTCTTACTTTGGTTCTTACTTTGCAGGATATGCACAAAGTTGCTGATGATCTTACTTTTAGGAATTTTTCCTATCTCCTCAAGACTAATGATGTCTGTGTCATATAAATAATCAGCAGAAGGATTAAGTTTTTGCATAAAAGCTTGTAAAGAAAAAGGTCTCACCAGTTCACCCTTTTCTTCTCTCCACAATTGAAAAGAAAGCGAGTTTTTTGGAACTACCATGAAAATAAACTTGTAGTTATCAACTTGAAACTTTAATAACCCAGAACAGGCAAATTCCTTCTCGAGTAAACCCTGCTTTTTTGAGCTTTAAAAAAGAACATAGTTTTGTGATATTTCTTTTTCTCTTTTATAAAAGATCTGTCACGCACATACAAATACTTTTTTTATGAAAAGGCAACGTTGGTTGTATAATTGACATGATTAGAATGAATTGTGTATTATTAATGTACGCGGATTTAGTTCAGTGGCTAGAACGCTAGCCTTCCAAGCTCGATGTCGCGGGTTCGAGTCCCGCAATCCGCTTATATTAAAGGAATTCACTGAAATTGAATACTCTATAGATTTTTTATTAAAGGAATGGCTTTGCTTACATAATTGTTATGGTCCGTACACAACCATTTATGTGGCACATTAAACGGGAAATATTCTTAAGCAAAAAAAAGTTTGCTATTAAACTTTGATCAAATCTAAAGTTATATGAATAATTCTACCATGATGTATAAACCTTACGAAATCATTTCTATGATCTCGTAGAATTTAGGGATAATCAAACACAAACTGTATTCTTTTTTTTGTTTTTTATATTTTGAATTCGCTAGCCCACAGGAACATTTTTTTGAATAAAATCCGCTTCTCACTTTGGTTGTTTTGCCTATTTTTAAAAACCAATGACTGCTCCGTCGACGGCCCTCCTTTCTTCGTCTTACAAACGGGAAGGGGGTTCATCCCTTTCCACCTCCGGCGACGAGCTCTTTCTAAAACTTTATTTGTGTATGGGTAAAAAAAGGTAAGGGTAGGGCTGGGCGAAAAAAATAGGTTCTATTTTAAATAAAATAGAGTACGTAAGCTGTATTTTGTTTATCATAAAATGAAGAATTTTTAAGTTCAACCAAAAAAGAAATTATTAAAAAAATCAATTTTAATAAAAACTAAAAATAACTAGTTATAAGCTTATTTGTAAAATAAATTTTTTAATATATAATACCTTAAGTTGCTTACATTTCTTTATTGCTTATATATTTTCAAAATTTGCAATGTGAAGGGCTATCTCGCCGTTGATTGGAAAGATAACAAGCTAGACAGAACTCTTCTTTAAAAAAGTAGTTTGTGTAGTTTGTTAGTGCATAAGCAAGCTAAAACCATAGTTTTTTGAACATAAAATTTTTAATGAAATTAGCCTATTGGATGTATGCAGGCCCTGCACATATCGGAACACTACGTGTAGCTAGTTCTTTTAAAAACGTACACGCTATCATGCATGCCCCACTTGGAGATGACTATTTTAACGTGATGCGTTCGATGTTAGAACGAGAAAGAGATTTTACCCCGGTCACTGCTAGTATCGTAGATCGTCATGTACTCGCACGAGGTTCTCAAAACAAAGTCGTGGAAACTATTACACGAAAAGATAAAGAAGAGAAACCAGATTTAATTGTATTGACACCAACTTGTACTTCAAGTATTTTACAAGAAGATCTGCAAAACTTTGTGGACAGAGCAGCATTAGAATCAAAATCCGACGTGATTTTAGCTGACGTTAATCATTACAGAGTCAACGAGTTGCAAGCGGCTGATCGGACTTTAGAACAAGTTGTTCGTTTTTATATTGAGAAAGCAAGAAAACAAAATGCTTTAGATCTCACAAAAACAAAAAAACCGTCCGCTAATATTATTGGTATTTTTACATTAGGTTTTCATAATCAACACGACTCTCGTGAATTACAAAAACTTTTAACTGATTTAGGGGTTGAAATCAATTTAGTTATTCCGGAAGGAGGATGTGTTACTGAATTAAAACGATTGCCACAAGCTTGGTTTAATGTTGTTCCTTATCGAGAAGTTGGATTAATGACAGGCAATTTTCTACTTCAAGAGTTTGGGATGCCTTTAATATCCACAACACCAATGGGTGTTGTGGATACAGCAATCTTTGTTCGACAAGTTGCTGATGTTTTAAACCTAAAAAATGGTACACACCCCGTTTCCGCTTTCCCATCCAAAGGCTCCTCATCTCCATTCCCTACAGACGGGCAGTGCGGGCAGGGTGCAAAACAAGGGTTAGAAAGGGAAGAGCAGTCGAATCATGTCAATTTTGAGGAATACATTGATCAGCAAACACGTTTTGTTTCTCAGGCTGCCTGGTTTTCTCGATCGATTGATTGCCAAAACTTAACGGGCAAGAAAACTGTAGTTTTTGGGGATGCTACACATGCTGCATCCATGACAAAGATTTTAGCTCGAGAGATGGGTGTAAGGGTGTGTTGTGCTGGAACTTACTGCAAACATGACGCTGATTGGTTTAGGGAACAGGTTCAGGGATTTTGTGATGAAGTACTTATCACTGATGATCATACCCAAGTTGGGGATATGATAGCTCGGATTGAACCAGCTACAATCTTTGGTACACAAATGGAGCGTCATATTGGGAAAAGACTTGATATACCGTGCGGGGTCATTTCAGCACCGGTACACATTCAGAATTTCTCATTAGGTTATCGACCTTATTTAGGATACGAGGGGACTAATCAAATAGCCGATTTAGTATATAACTCATTTACACTTGGTATGGAAGATCATCTTTTAGAAATCTTCGGTGGTCATGATACAAAAGAGGTTATTACAAAATCTTTGTCAAGTGATACTGATCTGACATGGGCTTCTGATGGCTTAGCTGAACTTCAAAAAATCCCTGGCTTTGTTCGAGGGAGAATTAAAAGAAACACTGAAAGATTTGCGAGAGAAAATAATATTACAATGATTAATGTTGAAGTCATGTTTGCAGCAAAAGAAGCTGCAGGTGCTTAGTTTTATTCAATCTCAAGATCGAAGGATATCCAGATCACAAAATGAGACGTTATTAAAAAGATTAACAATTTTTGTCAATCTTTTACATGTTCTTTTATTTTGATTTGTTGAGTTTTCCTTTATTTGATACCACTTGCGTTGAAAGTGAGAAGGTAAAACGTTACCAAATAAGCGTCTTGACCCCACTTGTTTTGTTAGCAAGATGCCGCTTTTCCTTTCCTTACGGGGTGAAGTGGATGCCTTCCTTATTCCACCATCCCCATCCCCTACGGGGAGGGGCGGGCAGGGCGCACTCCTTACTCTTACTCGAGCTTCGCATACTCGAGCTTCGCATACTCGAGTAAGAGTAAGGAGTGCGCCCATACCCCTTTATTTCGTGGTAAGAAGGAGGTAAAGGCTGCACTTTATAAGAGCCTACCACAACGAAAGTGGCTCACTTTATTTAGTGATAGGCAGGGGATGGAGGCCTTTTACGCGGAATCACCTGTGCTGAGCGTAGGTGAATTTCTGCCCTCCCAGAGGGCACTCTTTTTTATACAGAGCTCATGCACATGAAGTTCTTACTCTAGCTTCGCGAGAGTACGGAAGGGCGGAAGCTTGCTTCAATAGTTGGAGTGTGATTAATTAGCAAACTTTGATTACTTGGGAATAAAAAACACAAAAATCAGTGGCATCTCGTCAATAACTTGAATAAAAAACCTTTTTAGTTGCCATGAGGCCCCACTAAAATTGTTCTATAAAAGGGTGTCTCAGCTTGACAAATGAACAAATAATTATTAAACTAAAGGAATAATTGTAAGTAGTTTCCACAATTTTGTGTTTTATTTTATAATGTATATTGTGCATGCTGACTTGGCTTTGTACGAATTTTCTAGATAGTGTTAAAAAATTCAAATAATTTGCTCTTTTATCTCTCCCCACCACCTTACCCTTACCTATACACACATCAAGTGTTAGAAGGGCTTTTTAAGAAGTGGAAGTACGGGGTATCCTCAGTTGGGAAGGAAAGCCAAAGGCTATTAGCTCAGCTGGTTAGAGCGCGCCCCTGATAAGGGCGAGGTCGCTAGTTCAAATCTAGTATAGCCTACCAAAAAAAAGGGGACTTAGCTCAGCTGGTAGAGCGCTGTCCTTGCACGGCAGATGTCAGCGGTTCGAACCCGCTAGTCTCCACCAATGACACAGTAAGAGTAAGGCTGTGTTCCCGTCGAACTTGACTTTTTGTTGTGTTTTGTGTACTCTTTTTGGTGATGTATTCACATTGTTTAGTGAAATAA